ACCATTTATTTTAATTATTAAATAAAATAAAAGTAAAAAAAAAATTAAATTATTTGCATATCTATTTTTTAATATAAATTTTATAAATTTTAAATTTTAATTAAATTAAAATATTTTATAATATAAAATATTTTTAATTTTGAAATTTTATTTAATTTAAATATACTTAAATAATAAATTATATATTTAATTATCAAAAATATATTATTTGGGGATAATATAAAAAGTTATTTTTTAATTAATATAATTTATTTTTTTTTTGTTATATAATATTTGTGTATAATTAAATTAAATTAAATAATTTAATTTTAAATTAATTTATTTAATTTAATATATATATATATATATATATATTAATAAGTTATATTAAAAATTATTTAAATATATTATTTGGGGATAATATTTATAAATTATTTTTAATTAATATATATATATATATATATATATGTATCTACACATACAATAATTAAATTAAATAAATTTAAATCTTAGGTAAATTTCTTTTTAAAAAAAATACTTATTTTTTTTTTTGTAATAAAATTTTTAATTATTAATTATTTAAAAGCATTATTTTTAATTTATTTAAATAAAAGTTTTATTTTAACTTAAAAATTTATTTATTTTTTATTTTACATGTAAATTTTTGTGAGATTTTAATATAATTTTAATAATTTTATTAATAAATTTAGTCGCAGTATTTAATTTTAAAAATTTAAGAAATTAAGATTTAGTAATAAAATTAAAAATTGACAAAATTTGTGCCAGCAGTCGCGGTTACACAAATAATTTATATAAATTTTATTAGTATTAATTAATTTGATGAAATCAAATTTAATAATATTTTTATAAGGTGAAATTTTTAAAGATTAAATAAATTTGTATTTAAATAATGAAGTTGAAAAATTTTATTAAAAAACTAGGATTAGATACCCTATTATTTTAAATGTAAATTATAAACTAAGGTAGTAATAGTTATGTTCTTGAAACTTAAAAAATTTGGCGGTATTTTAGTCTTTTCAGAGGAATCTGTCCTATAATTGATAATCCACGATTTATTTTACTTAATTTAATTAATTTATATACCGTCGTTAAAAGAAAATTTTTTTAGAATTTTAAATTTTCTTAAATTTATATAAAAATTTAAATCAGATCAAGGTATAGTTTATAATTAAGAAGAGATGGATTACAATAAAATTATTTATATGGAATAATTTATGAAATAAAATTATGAAGGTGGATTTGATAGTAATAAATTTTAAATTTTATTTATGATTTTAGCTCTAAAATATGTACATATCGCCCGTCACTTTCATTATAAAATGAAATAAGTCGTAACAAAGTAGATGTACTGGAAAGTGTATCTGGAAAGACAAATTAAAGCTAAAAAGTTAAGCATTTTATTTACATTAAAAAGATATCGTGCAATTCGATTTAATTTGAAATTTAAAATTTACTGTTTATATATACATATATATATATATATATATATATATATATATTAGTTTTTGAATAATTAATAAAAATATTTTTAATTTTAAAGTTTAAGTATAATTTAGAAAAAATTTTAATTGTTATAGTAAAATAGTATTGTGAAAGAAAATTGAAATATAAATTAATTTTTAGAAAGTAGAATTAATTTTTTGTACCTTGTGTATCAGGGTTTATTAAATAAATATTAAATATTTAATTTTCTCGAATTAAAGAGATCTAATAAAAAATTTTAGTTATTGTTATATAAATATTAAAAATTTTTTATTAGTAATGAAATGTTATTCGTTCTTTAAAATATCTAGTTTTTTTAGAAATAAATTTAATTTAGATGTATTAAAAAATAATTTTTATTAATAAGAATTATTAAATTATACATTAATATTTTAAGGGATAAGCTTTAAAATAAAATTTTATAATATAATAAGTTAATTTTAATTTTGTAGATTTAGAAATAGTTATCAATAAAAGATTGTTATAAATTATTTAATATAATATTTAATTTATATAATATTTAAATTTTTTATAAAAATAATAATTTTAATTTTTCAAATTAAGTAATAATGATAAAATTAGTATAATTTTTTGTAAGAAATTTTATAAGTGATAATTAATTTTAAGGAATTAGGCAATCTAAATTATTCGCCTGTTTATCAAAAACATGTCTTTTTGTTAATAATTTAAAGTCTAACCTGCCCCCTGATTTATTTAATGGCCGCAGTATTTTGACTGTGCAAAGGTAGCATAATAATTAGTTTTTTAATTGAAAGCTAGAATGAATGGTTGAACGAAATAAAATCTGTCTCAAATTTAAAATTTAAAATTTAATTTTTAAGTTAAAAAGCTTAAATAAATATAAAAGACGAGAAGACCCTATAGAGCTTTATATAAATTTTATTTATGTATTTATAGAATTTTTTTTTTGTAATTATTATTTGTATTTTATTGGGGTGATAGAAAAATTTAAATAACTTTTTTTTTTAAAAAACATTAATTTATGAAAAATTGATCCATTAATTATGATTAAAAGAAAAAGTTACCTTAGGGATAACAGCGTAATTTTTTTAAAGAGTTCATATCGAAAAAAAAGATTGCGACCTCGATGTTGGATTAAAAATTAGTTTTGGTGTAGAAGCTAAAATCTTTGGTCTGTTCGACCATTAAATTTTTACATGATCTGAGTTCAAACCGGTGTAAGCCAGGTTGGTTTCTATCTTTATAATATAAGAATATTTTAGTACGAAAGGACCAAATATTTGATATAATATTTATTTTTTGAATGTTATTAAATAGAAATTATTTTGGCAGATTAGTGCAATGAATTTAGAATTCATAAATGTAAGTTTTACAAATAATAATTTATTTATTAGATATAATTTATACAATTGTTGTTATATTAATTTTAGTAATTATAGTTATAGTAGGGGTAGCTTTTTTGACATTGATAGAACGCAAAGTATTAGGATATATTCAAGTTCGAAAGGGTCCTAATAAAGTTGGATTTTTAGGTATTTTACAGCCTTTTAGAGATGCAATTAAATTATTTACTAAGGAGCAAATTAATCCTTTGTTATCTAATTTTATTATATATTATTTTAGTCCTATTATTAGATTATTTTTAGCTTTATTATTATGATTAAATTTTCCTTTTTTAATAAATATTATATCAATAAATTTAAGAATTATATTATTTTTAGTAATTTCAAGATTATCGGTTTATGGTGTTATTGTAGCAGGTTGATCTAGAAATTCTAAATATTCAATATTGGGAAGAATTCGAGCAATTGCTCAAAGAATTTCTTATGAAGTTTCTTTATCTTTAATTATATTAAGATTTATATTATTAATTAGAAGATATAGATTTATTGATTTTTATTATTATCAATGTAAAATTTGATTTTTATTTTTAATATTTCCTTTGTGTATAATATGATTTGTTTCAAGTTTAGCAGAAACTAATCGTACACCTTTTGATTTCGCAGAAGGGGAATCAGAGTTAGTTTCTGGGTTTAATATTGAATATAGAGGAGGAGGATTTGCATTAATTTTTTTAGCAGAATATGCAAATATTTTATTTATAAGAATATTATTTGTTGTGATATTTTTAGGTAGAGATATATTTTCTTTAATATTTTATTTAAAATTAGTTTTTATTTCTTTTATATTTATTTGGGTTCGAGGTACTCTTCCTCGGTATCGTTATGATAAATTAATGAATTTATGTTGAAAGAGTTTTTTACCAGTTTCTTTAAATTTTTTATTTTTTTTTATTGGTTTAAAATTATTTTTAATAAATTTTATTATTTAGATAATTAATTTTAGTAAAAAGTTATTAGAAGATTTTCTTCTTTTTTTTTGTTTTCAAAACAAATACTTTAACAAGTTCAATAACTAATAAATAAATTTATCTCATATTTTATATATCATAGGGTTAATTAGATAATATGAAAAATATATAATTGTTAATATTTGCCCTGTAATAATGTAAGGTTCTTCAACAGGTCGTGCTCCAATTCAAGTTAATAAGATAATAATTGTAATTAAAATTCAGAATATAATTTGATTTATAGGATAAAATTGATTTCTTATGAAATTGTTAAAATTTATAAATGGTATAAAAATTAAAATTATAATTGATATTACTAAAGCGATTACTCCTCCTAGTTTATTAGGGATTGATCGTAAAATAGCATAAGCAAATAAAAAATATCATTCAGGTTGAATATGAATAGGGGTCACTAAAGGGTTAGCTGGTATAAAATTATCTGGATCTCCTAAATAATAAGGATTTAATAATGTTAATATAGTTAATAATATTAGTATAATGATAAAACCTACTAAATCTTTAAATGAAAAGTAAGGATGGAAAGGAATTTTATCAATATTAGAGTTAATTCCTAAAGGATTATTAGACCCTGTTTGATGTAAAAATAATAAATGGATTATGATTAAAGCTAAAATAATAAACGGTAAAATAAAATGGAATGTAAAAAATCGATTTAAAGTGGCATTATCAACTGCAAATCCTCCTCAAATTCATTGTACTAATTCTGTTCCTAAATAAGGGATAGCAGATAATAAATTTGTAATTACTGTTGCTCCTCAAAAAGATATTTGTCCTCAAGGAAGAACATAGCCTAGGAAAGCTGTAGCTATTAGTATAAATATAATAATAACCCCAACTGTTCAAGTTATATGTAATTTATAAGACCCATAATATAAACCTCGTCCAATATGAAAATAAAGACAAATAAAAAAAAATGAAGCTCCATTTGCATGTAAAGTTCGAATTAGTCAACCATAATTTACATCTCGACAAATGTGGATAATTCTTGAAAAAGCTATATCAATATTACTTGTGTAATGTATAGCTAAAAATAACCCAGTTAAAATTTGGATTATTAAACAAATTCCAAGTAATGATCCAAAATTTCATCATAATGAAATATTAGAAGGTGTTGGTAAATCAATCAATGAATTATTTATAATTTTAAATAAAGGATGATTTTTTCGTAATGGTGTATTCATTAGTTAATTTAATTTATTTGTCGTAAAGGTCCTTTATTAATATTAATAATTTTAATACAAGCAATTAATGTTAAAAATAAGTAATTGAAGATAAAAATAGTAATAAATTGATTAGGGTAATTATAAATTTTATTAATCATTAAATATTCATTATTCATAAAGATATAATTATTAAAAATATTTAATTCAAAAATTTTATACATAGGGGAAAGATTTGTATTATAATAAATTAATATTAGAAATACAAAAAAAATTATTATAGTAATTATAATAAAAATTATTTTATTTGAAATAAAAAATTTTTCGTTAGATGCTAAACTTGTTATATATATAAATAAAATTATTATTCCTCCAATTATGATTAAAAATAATATATATGAGAATCAATAAGAATATGAATAAAATCCTAATATTAAAGAGATTATTAAAGTTTGTATTAAAAGGGTAAATCCTATAGATAATGGGTGATTTATAAATAAAAATATAATTGAAATTATTATTATTATTAATATTATTAAGTTATATATACAGAGAATAGTTTAAAAAAAATATTAATTTTGGAGATTAATGAAAAGAAGTTATTCTTTTCTCTGAAGTTTTAAAAGATTACTCTTATATTTGGTTTACAAGACCAAAATTTTTTTTTAAATTATTAAAACTAATGTTAATTTTGTTTAATATAATTATTATAATAATTATATTTTTTATAGGTACAATTGTTTTTTGTTTAAAACGTAAACATTTATTATTAATATTATTAAGTTTAGAATTTATTGTTATTTCTTTATTTATTATATTAGTAACTTATTTGGGGATAAATAAATATGAATTTTTTTTTTTATTAGTTTATTTAGTATTTAGAGTTTGTGAAGGAGTTTTAGGATTATCTATTTTAGTTTCTTTAATTCGAACTCATGGTAATGATTATTTTCAGTTAATTAATATCTTACAATGTTAAAATATATATTTTTTTTAATTTTTATGATTCCATTAAGATTAAAAAATTATTGAATTTTTCAATGTGTAATAATAATAGGGGGATTTATATTTATATTAAGAGGAGGATTTTATAGAATATATTGTAATATCAGATATATATTTGGTTGTGATCTATTAAGTTATAGTTTAATTTTATTAAGATTTTGAGTAATTATATTGATAGTTATAGCTAGAGAGGTTATTAATAAAAAAAAATATTATTTGAATTTATTTATATTTATACTATTAATATTAATATTAATTTTATTTTTGACTTTTAGTGTAATAAATTTATTTTTATTTTATTTATTTTTTGAGAGAAGATTAATTCCTACATTATTTTTAATTTTAGGATGGGGGTATCAACCAGAACGTTTACAAGCAGGGGTATATTTATTATTTTATACTTTATTTGCATCTTTACCTATATTATTAGGGATTTTTTTTTTATATAAAAATATTAATACTTTAAATTTTTTTTTTTTTTATAACTTAAATAATTTTATATTATATATTTCTTTAATTTTAGCTTTTTTTATTAAAATACCTATGTATTTGTTTCATTTATGATTACCTAAAGCTCATGTAGAAGCTCCGGTTTCTGGGTCTATAATTTTAGCAGGAATTTTATTAAAATTAGGAGGTTATGGATTAATACGAGTTTTAAAATTATTTATTGAAATTAATATAAAAATAAATTTTTTTTGAATTATTATTTCTTTAATAGGAGGGTTTATCATTAGATTAATATGTTTACGTCAAACTGATATTAAAATAATAATTGCTTATTCTTCAGTAGCTCATATAGGATTAGTGTTAAGAGGGTTAATAACAATAAATTATTGAGGAATATGTGGTTCTTTTATAATAATAATTGCTCATGGTCTATGTTCATCTGGAATATTTTGTTTAATTAATATTAATTATGAACGTTTGAATAGACGAAGTTTATTTTTAAATAAGGGTATAATTAATATTATACCTAGAATGAGTTTGTGATGATTTTTATTGAGAACAAGAAATATAGCTGCTCCTCCTTCTTTAAATTTAATTAGAGAAATTAGATTATTCAATAGATTAATTTCTTGGAGATGAATAAGATTATTTTTTATTATATTTATTTCTTTTTTTAGAGCAGGGTATTCCTTATATTTATATTCTTTTGTTCAACATGGAAAATATTATTTAGGTAAATATTCTTATAATTTAGGTTATGTTCGAGAATATTTATTATTAATATTACATTGATTACCTTTAAATATTATATTTTTAAAAAGAAACCTTTTTTTCTTTTGAATTTATTTAAGTAATTTAAAAAAAAATATTGATTTGTGGTGTCAAAAATGTAGATTTACCTTAAATTATTCAATTTATTTCTATTTGTGTAATTTTCATAATTTTATTAATAGCTTTAAGTTTAATATTATTTTATTTTAGATTAATTTTTATTTTAAAAGATATAGTAATTTTTATTGAATGGGAATTATTTACTTTAAATTCTTCAGGGGTGTATATAACAATTTTATTAGACTGGATATCTTTAATTTTTATAAGATTTGTTTTATTTATTTCTTCTTTAATTATTTATTATAGAAAAGAGTATATATTAGGTGATTATAATTTAAATCGATTTATTATATTAGTTTTTATATTTGTATTATCAATGATATTGTTAATTATTAGACCTAATTTGATTTCAATTTTATTAGGTTGGGATGGATTAGGGTTAGTTTCTTATTGTTTAGTAATTTATTATCAAAATATTAAATCTTTTAATGCTGGGATATTAACAGCTTTAACTAATCGTATTGGAGATGTTTTATTACTATTATCTATCTCTTGGATATTAAATTATGGAAGATGAAATTATATCTTTTATTTAGAATGTATAAAAAATGATAATATTATAAAATTAATTAGAGGATTAGTAATTTTAGCTGGTATGACAAAAAGTGCACAAATTCCTTTTTCTTCATGGTTACCTGCAGCAATAGCAGCTCCAACTCCAGTATCTTCTTTAGTTCATTCATCAACTTTAGTAACAGCAGGTGTTTATTTATTAATCCGATTTAATTTTTGTTTTAATGAAAATTTTGTGATAATTTTATTATTATTATCAACTTTAACAATATTAATAGCTGGATTTGGAGCTAATTTTGAATTTGATTTAAAAAAAATTATTGCTTTATCAACATTAAGACAATTAGGGTTTATAATAAGAATCTTATGTTTAGGGAATTATATTTTGTCTTTTTTTCATTTATTAACACACGCTTTATTTAAAGCATTATTATTTATATGTGCAGGGAATATCATTCATAATTTGAAAGACACTCAAGATATTCGTTTTATAGGAGGTTTAATTAATCAAATACCTTTAACTTGTATTTGCTTTAATATTGCTAATTTATCTTTATGTGGATTACCTTTTTTATCTGGATTTTATTCTAAAGATTTAATTATAGAATTTATGATAATAAATTATGTAAATTTTTTTATTTTTATTATAATATTTATTTCTGTAGGATTAACTGCATTTTATAGACTACGATTATGTTATTTTTTGGGATTTATAAGATTTAATTTTTTTGGGTATCATTATATAAGTGAGGAAAGAAAAATTATATTAAAGAGTATAATTATACTTACTTTAATAGTGATTTTTATAGGCTCAATATTAAGATGATTAATTTTTCCAACCCCTTATATAATTTGTTTATCAATTGAACTAAAATTATTAACTTTATTAATATGTATAATTGGGGGGTGGATAGGGTACACATATTCTTTTTTTAATATTAATTGAGTTTCTGTGTATTTAAAGTTTTTTAATTGAAGAAATTTTTTAGGTTCAATGTGGTTCTTACCTTATATATCTACATATTCAATAATCTATTATCCTTTAATTTTTGGTAATAAGTATACAAAAGTAATTGATAATGGATGATCAGAGTATTTTGGGGGTCAGAATATTTTTTTTATCATAAAAAAAAATAGAATAATTTTTGAAATTTTTCAAAATAACTATTTAAAAATTTATTTAATAATATTTGTAATATGATTATTTATTTTAGCAATAATAATAATAATAATTTAATTACTTAAATAGCTTATATAAGAGCATAATATTGAAGATATTAAGGAAATTAAAAAATTTTTAAGTATTTATAAAAATTTTTATTTTTTTTTTACATTGAAAATGTAATGTTTTTTTTTAAACTATATAAATAGAAATATAAACGGATTTAAACCGCTAAAGAAAAAAGTTAGCAGCTTTTTCTTGTTCATCATATTTCTTTAATTGGAATATTTATTCAATAATATCATTAACAGTGATAAACCTCTATTTTGGTTTCAATTAATAAAATTATAAATAAGGATGATTGTTTACATCAAAAATTAGGTCGAAACTAACTGCAAAATTTTGCTTCTTATTTAAGATAAATTGAATTTCAATAATTTTTAAATGCAATTTAAATGTTATATAATTAACTATTATCCTAAATTGCTCATTTTAAACTTCCTTCATTTCATTCATGATAAAGACCAATTAAAAGAATAAAAATAAATAAAAAAGATAAATTTATTCATAAAAATAAATTAGATGATTTTAAAATAACGATTAAAGGAAATAATAAAACAATTTCAACATCAAAAATTAGGAAAATTACTCCAATTAAAAAAAATTGGATAGAAAAAGGAATTCGAGAAGAAGATTTAGGATCAAATCCACATTCAAAGGGAGAACTTTTTTCTCGATCTTTAAAACTTTTTTTTGATAAAATTGTTGTTAAAAATATAATAATTACAGCGATAAAAAAAAATATTAAAGCAATTAATATAATGATTATTATTATTTATACTATAATATAGACCATTTGATTGGAAGTCAAATATACTTTTTATACTATATAAATATCTACCTCATCAATAAATAGAAATATATAAAAATAATCAAACAACATCTACGAAATGTCAATATCATGCTGCGGCTTCAAACCCAAAATGATGAGTAGATGAAAAGTGATTTATATAATGTCGAATTAAACAAACGAATAAAAATGTTGTTCCAATAATTACATGTAATCCATGAAATCCTGTTGTTAAAAAAAATGATGATCCATAAACTGAGTCAGAAATTGTGAAAGGAGACTCAAAATATTCTAGGCCTTGGAGTATAGTGAAATAAATACCTAAAATTACAGTTAATATTAAACTTTGTAAAGTTTGTGTGTAATTATTTTCTATTAAGCTATGATGTGCTCAAGTTACAGTAATACCGGAAGATAATAAAATTAATGTATTAAGTAATGGAATTTGTAAAGGATTAAAAGGGGTAATTCCTAAAGGTGGTCAATTATTTCCTAATTCAATAGTTGGAGATAAACTTCTATGGAAGAATGCTCAAAAAAATGAGATAAAAAAAAATACTTCTGAAATAATAAATAAAATTATTCCTCATCGTAATCCTAGAGTAACAGCATAAGTATGAAGTCCTTGAAAGGTTCTTTCTCGAATTACATCTCGTCATCATTGGTACATTGTTAATAAAACTACTATAAGTCCAATGATTAAAAGATTTATATTAAATTGATGAAACCATTTTACTAACCCTGATACAAGAATTATTGACCCTAAAGCTCCAGTAAGAGGTCATGGGCTATAATCGACTAAGTGAAAAGGATGATTTTGATGTTTTGACATTAAGAAACTTCTCTAGAGTAAAGGGTTCTTAAAATAGCAAATACATAAGATTGAATAACTGCAACTGCTATCTCTAAGACTAGTAATAAAATTTGAATAATTAATAAAAATATGATTAAAAAATTAGGTATAATAGGTCCAGTATTTCCTAATAGAGTTAATAGTAAATGACCTGCAATTATATTAGCTGTTAATCGGACTGCTAAAGTTCCTGGACGAATTAAGTTTCTAATCGTTTCAATTAATACTATAAAAGGCATCAAAATTGAAGGAGTCCCTAAAGGAACTAAATGTGTAAATATATGTTGAGTATGATTAAATCAACCGAATATTATAAAAGTTAATCATAAAGGTAAAGCTAAAGTTAAAGTTATTGTTAAATGTCTAGATGATGTAAAAATATAAGGAAATAATCCTAAAAAATTATTAAATAAAATGTATCTAAATAAAGAGATAAAAATTAAAGAATTATTTACTGATATAGGACCTAGTAAAATTTTAAATTCTTTATAAATAAATATAATTAGTTTTATTCAAATAATATTTCATCGAGAGGGGATTAATCAGTAGATTATAGGAAGAATTATTAATCCTAAAAAAGTTCTTAATCAATTTAAATTTAAATTTATAATATTAGTTGAGGGATCAAATGATGAAAATAAATTTGTTATCATTTTCAATTAAATTTACTTAATTTTATTTTTTCAAGTTTATTTGTATTAATATTATTATTTTTATAAAAATAAATAAAATTATTTATTAAAAAATAAATTACAATAAAAAAAAATATTAAAAATAGTCAATTTAAGGGGGATATTTGTGGGATAAAAGAATATTAGCTTTGACTAATAATTTTAGTTTGACATTCTAATGTTATATTTAACTAATTCTTTCATTAGAAGTATTCGCTAAATTACTATTAGATGGTTTAAGAGACCAATACTTGCTTTCAGTCATCTAATGATGAGTTTATTTTATTAATTCAATTAAAAAATATTTTTATAGACGTTCTTTCTACAATAATTGGTATAAAACTATGGTTTGCTCCACAAATTTCAGAACATTGCCCAAAAAATAAACCTGGTCGATTAATAAAAAAGCTTGTTTGATTAAGTCGTCCTGGGGTTGCATCAATTTTAACTCCTAGAGAAGGGATAGTTCAAGAGTGTAAAACATCAGCAGCAGTTACAAGTGCCCGAATTTGTGTATTAAAAGGTAAAATAATTCGGTTGTCAACATCTAAAAGTCGAAAACTATTAGTTTTAAGTGAATCTTCAGAGATTATATATGAGTCAAATTCTATTTTTGAAAAATCTGAATATTCGTATCTTCAATATCATTGATGACCAATTGATTTTATAGTAATAAGGGGGTTATTAATTTCATCTAAAAGATACAATAAACGTAAAGAGGGTAGAGCAATAAAAACTAAAGTGATAGCTGGTAAAACTGTTCAAATTACTTCAATTGTTTGTCCTTCTAATAAATATCGGTTAGTATAATTATTAAAAATTAATGTTGTTATAATATACCCTACTAATACTGTGATTATTAATAAAATTATTAATGTATGATCATGAAAAAAAATTAATTGTTCTATTAAAGGTGAAGCTCTATCTTGAAGACTAATAGAAGATCATGTAGCAATTTCTAAAAAAAGTTTAAACTTTATATATGAAGCTTAAATTCATTGCACTAATCTGCCATATTAGAAATTATTTAATATAGGCAATTCAGAATAACTATGTTCTGCAGGGGGTAATTTTTGTAGTCATTCAATTGAAGTTGATAATTGGGTGGAAAAAATAGGAGTTCGTTGACTAATAAAACTTTCCCAAATAATGAATAAAAAATAAATAATTCTAATAAAGGAAATAATAGATCCAATAGAAGAAATAATATTTCAAGATGTGAAAGCATCAGGATAATCAGAATAACGACGAGGTATCCCTCTTAATCCTAAAAAATGCTGAGGGAAAAAGGTTATATTTACACCAATAAATATAATAATAAATTGAATTTTTAATCATTTATTATTTATTGTAAGTCCTGTGAATAAAGGATATCAGTTAATAAACCCTGCTATAATAGCAAATACTGCTCCTATAGATAAAACATAATGAAAGTGAGCAACAACATAATATGTGTCATGTAAAATGATATCAATAGAAGAATTTGCTAAAACTACTCCTGTTAGTCCACCAATTGTAAATAAAAAAACAAATCCTAAACTTCAAATTAATGTAGGCGAATAATTTAATTGAGTACCATGAAGTGTAGCTAATCAACTAAAAATTTTAATACCTGTTGGGACTGCAATAATTATAGTAGCTGAAGTAAAATAAGCTCGTGTGTCAACATCTATTCCAACAGTAAATATATGATGTGCTCATACTACAAAACCGAGTAATCCAATAGCAATTATAGCATAAATTATCCCCAGAGAACCAAATGTTTCTTTTTTCCCTCTTTCTTGAGAGATAATATGAGAAATTATTCCAAATCCAGGTAAAATTAAAATATAAACTTCAGGATGACCAAAAAATCAAAATAAGTGTTGGTATAAAATAGGATCTCCTCCACCAGCTGGGTCAAAAAATGAAGTATTTAAATTTCGATCAGTTAATAATATAGTAATTGCTCCTGCTAATACAGGCAAAGATAATAACAACAAAATTGCTGTGATAAAAACAGATCAAACAAATAAAGGTATTCGGTCAAAATTTATCCCAGTTGATCGTATATTGATAATAGTTGTAATAAAATTAATAGCCCCTAAAATTGATGAAATTCCTGCTAAATGTAGACTAAAAATAGCTAAATCAACCGAAGCTCCTATATGCCCAATATTAGATGAAAGGGGAGGGTAAACTGTTCATCCTGTACCAGCTCCATTATCCACTATTCTTCTCATTAATAAAAGGGTTAATGAAGGAGGTAGTAATCAAAATCTTATATTATTTATTCGTGGGAAAGCTATATCTGGAGCACCTAATATTAAAGGTACTAATCAATTCCCGAATCCTCCAATTAAAATTGGTATAACTATAAAAAAAATTATAACAAAGGCATGAGCAGTAACAATTACATTATAAATTTGATCATCTCCAATTAAAGAGCCAGGGTTACCTAATTCTGATCGAATTAATATTCTTAGAGAAGTTCCTACTATTCCTGATCATGCACCAAATATAAAATATAAGGTACCAATATCCTTATGATTTGTTGAAAAAAGTCATTGTCGCGGTAAAATGACTGAATTTAGGTAATAAACTGTAAATTTATTTATGAAAATAATAATTTTCTTTTACCAAGGTTTTATATTCAACAATGATTTTAAATTGCAAATTTAAAGGTATGAATTTTCATTAAAACTTAAAATTTTGAAAGATTTATTTTTAAAATAAATTATTTTATAAATAAAATTTTTATTTACTTGATATTTAAATTAAGTATTAAATAAATGAGTGCCCTAAGGCTTAAAGGGAAGAATCTTTATTTATAGCTTTGAAGGCTATTAGTTTAAATTAACTTAAATCCTTAAGTTAATTTATAAATTTAAAAATATTGTTGTTAAAATTAAACTTGATACACAAATAAAAGTATAAATAAATAGATACACGTTATTTAAATAATTTTTATTTATAGAATAAAAAAAATTTAAATTCACTCTATTTAAAATTATGGATGAAATAATAATTCGTATATAAAAATATAAAGTAATTAAAGATGTTATTAATAAAATAAAAATAATAAAAATATTATTTAAATTTAAAAATATTTGAATAATTAATCATTTTGGTAAAAATCCTAAGAATGGGGGTAATCCTCCTAAAGATAATAAATTAATTGAAATTGCAAGTTTTATTAATATATTATAATTTATTATTGAATAGATTTGTTTTAAGTAATAAATATTAAAGTAATTAAAGAAAAAAATAATTGTTATTAATAAAAAAGAATAAATTATGAAATAAATTTTTCAAATATATAAGTTAATTATTAAGGCAGAAATTATTCATGCGATATGGTTAATTGATGAATATGCTATAATTTTTTGTAAATTAATTTGATTTAGACCTTGAATTCTTCCAATAATAGCTGATATAATAATTGTTGTTATAAAGAGATATAAATTAATTTTATTAGAAATTGAATAAGAAATTAAAATTATAGGAGCAATTTTTTGTCATGTCATTAAAATTAAATTATTGTTTCAATTTAATTCTTCTATTAATTCTGGGAATCAAAAATGAAAGGGAGCTCTTCCTATTTTTATTAATAGTGATGAATTTATAATTAATAAAATAAAATTATTTTGTAAGAAATCTCTAATAAAATGTATATTTAATATGTTAATAATGATTGAAAATAAAAAAATAGTTGAGGATAATCTTTGGATTAGGAAGTATTTTATTGAAGCCTCGGTTAATATGAATTTATTATCATTTATTAGGGGGATAAATGATAATAAATTAATTTCTAAACCTATTCATGTCCCTAACCAAGAATATGATGAAATTGAAATAAATGTTCCTATTATTAATGTAATAAAAAATAATAATTTATAAAAATTTTTAATTAAAAAGAAAAGGATTATAACCTTTATATATAGGGTATGAACCTATTAGCTTTATTAGCTTATCTTTTTATATTTTAGTATAAGATGTATAAAAATTTTTGAAATTTTAGGAAATAGTTTAATTCTATTAAATATAATAATGAGAGTAAAATATTTACATGATTTATTCTATCAAAATAATCCTTTTCATTCAGGCATCTCATTTTTTTTTTTTATTATATAAATTAAAAAAATAGTTTGTTTAAGAATATTGATTAATTTTTTATAAAAAAAATATTTTTAGTTTTCAATTTTCAAAAAGTGTATGCTATATAAATACTTATTGATTAATATACATTTCAATATATTATTTATTTAAATAAATTAATTTAATTATTAAAATTATTTATTTATTCAAAAAAAATATATAATAATTTTAAAATTAATATATATTCTATATATATATATATATATGTTAATGTATAATACATATATTTAATAATATATAGCCTTATAATAATTAATATGTTAACTGTATGTTATGAAAAAAGAATGATCTATTAAACATTAGTATAATTAATATATAATTATTGTATAAAAAATGTAATAGTTTAAAAATAAAGGTTTGAAAAAAAAAAAATAATTAATATATAATTATTTAAATTATTAATAACCCTATATCGATAATAAATTATTTATATATATTATAAATAATATATATATTAAATAATATTAATAATTAGATAATAATATATAACATATACGTATATTAATACTTATAAATAATTATTAAAATATAAACATTTATATAAATAAAAAATTATTTATGAACTATTAATTCTTTTTTTTTTTTAAAAAAAAAAAAAAAAAAAAAAAAAAT